TTCTTCTCTCTCTCATATGTACCATCTAATGGGATTAGTGCCAGAATGTGGTACCAAAGGTGGATCCTTAAATCTTATTCGGGAGCAAGGGAGGTGAAGTGATCCCTAATTCCCTATCACTAGATAAAATAGGAATCGAAGGAGATCAGCCCGGCAGAATAGGAAGGCAAGTCTGTAACGGAAGCAAGCTCGCTAGCAAGCCATTGCGGATCCTCTTGCAATTTCATTGCCTTTATCTGATTGGCAACCTAGTCGATGCCATAGATAAAAGATGCTTTCTTCCCTCCTACAGCTTTACTTCCCCATGTGCTATATGTGCAAAAAGTTCCTTCACACGTAAGGTGGCAAAAAGAAAGTCTGTTTTCAAGGGTAGCGGGTAAGCAGGACTAGGTCTGATCTCGGATCTTGCCGGGTTAAGCACGCTAATTAGACCCCCCCTTTGCTATCAATAAGAAGGAAAAGCGGGATAAGGTATGACTAGTGCTAACTGGAACGGAATGGCCTGCTTCTCAAAGCCCTTATTCAATAGAAAGGATTCCTTCGCCTATTCTTCCACCCAATGAGCAAAGAGAACTGCGGATTCTCGATGGTTGAACAGAAGAGAGACAGGGCAAGCAATTGATCCATACCAGCCGGTTCCCACCGCTAGACGAGGATCGGCCCACCAGCAAGCAGGGGAATTAGGTACCGGCTTTTGACCAAGAGACTGACTACCCGATAGATAGAGCTGCAAGGTAACGCACTACTGAAATTAATTCTTGTAAACCTTAGTTACCTTACTGAAATTGACATAGGGGGCTCGGATCATTCCCACCCACTTGATTCGCCTAAATCCACCCAAGGCGGACCTTTGGATAGACAATGAAGGCCTTCTCCTTCCTTCATTCCTATATTAGCAGATTAGTCCCAAAAAAGAGTCTTTCTGCCCCATATGCCCTTTTTCAGAGAGAAAGACAGGCTTGGTCTTTGTATCCTTCCTCTTAAGGGAGTTATTCCTATTAAATTAAGGATAAAGAGTTTCGTGAGTAGCCAAAACAGAATGCGAATGACACGACAAAAAATCCTGTTGAAGGGCCTTTGACGCTGCTTCAGGAGAACTTCTTTCATCCGCCCTAACGGGTCACCTCACTGGTTGCATTCCCGACACCTGACTTTTTAAGGGGGCACTCGAGCTTTCACTGACCCAAAACCCTCGATTGACCTCGCCCCGACATGAAAAGCTTCAAACCCGGAGGTTCTGTTGTTTGCCTCTTTCCGGTATCCCTTGATCAACCGCCCTGTCGCTCGAGCTAGGGTAAGTTCAGCCAATCGCTCCGGGTTCTTGCTCTTTCTCATAGCTCATCTTGCTTTTGAGAACAGATTAGAAAACACATTCTCTCCCTGGAACTGCAGGAGCAGCTCTACTTATTAACGTTCTTCCCCGCGTGGGAACTGAACCCACTGCCCTTGTTGCTTCAAGCTCACTTGAGCAGTTTCCTTCCTCTAGCCTCCTTGCCAGGCCGGTTTCCCTACGTTAGTGAGACTCAAAGTAGGTCAGGGAAGGACAGTTCTTTTCTCTGAAGAATGTGATATAGAATCAGGGCTACTTTCCCTCGAAGCTTGAAAAAGGCTTTGAGGAGGGCTTGCTTCATTTGATCTTTCCCATCCCAAGAGAGATGGTGAAGTGGGCTTCTTTCACGGCCGAATCATAGAAGAGAAGGGCGATCTTATAATCGGCTTCTGCTCTAGTGGTTGAACGCTTCTCCCTTTCATTGGCTTCCACCGGCCTGAACTGTCCTAGTCTGAACTCTTTCACCTCGTCAACTCGGACTCGGGCAAGCGGGTTCACTCGTATCCTCTTTTCCTTTGGGGTTGGTTACTGCCCCATCCCTTGAATTGCCTTGGGACCGGCCTTCAAAGAAAGATCTTAACATTTGCGTAGATGAGATCACGAGACCAAGCCAATTCACATCCTCTGATCTTGGTCTTCGAGTGCTGGGAGAAATCCCTATCTTCTCTCGCTCGATTGGGCGCTACTTGCCTATTGACAGAAGTCATCTCCGAAAAAGCTGCTGTTCGTGCTCAACTCGCTTTGTTTGTTGATGTCACAAGGGCTGGAAGAGCAATGCCCTTCACAGCCAGACCTTGACGCCCTACTTCATCGTACAGACGCCACATTAATCCAAAACGAACTAACAGTGGATCTGAACGAGAAGTTTTCCAGTGTCTTTCAACAACTGGAGCGTCAAAGCACTTTTGAAGAGTTACCTACTGACTGCTTGCAGTCGTATGGTACCACCTGACATAGTCAAGCCATTGTCCCATCCAAGCCCTCATCAAAGAAGACTCGGTAAACCAAGCCGAAACCTCTGATGGATACAAAGATTCCTCCGGAAGAAAAAGATCTTTAGGCTTATATGCCTTGCGTAACATATCAAAAAGATATCCACGCAGATAAGGATCTAGAGGGAGACCACGACCTAACCATAATTCAAATTGCATACCTACCCTATCCCATACAGCCTTCAATCGTCTGTATCGAGGAGAAAGCGTATGGTTAAGCCGAGAGAGAACCTTAAATCCAGCTCCATGCAACCGAGCCAGAGTAGAAAATCGCTTAACTCCATAAGTATGAAGCAAGGATAACGACCCTGGTAGGTGATGAGAGTTCAGGACGTTACGAATTGATATTGGACTAACGTCCCCTTTCATCTTAAAGCAAATTCTTAACTCGGAACCTCTTAGCAAACTCAGCACAACCAGAATGGGAGATTCATGATTTTGATATAGATAAGTCCCAGTTTCTTTAAGATGTCTGAGTACCGGGTAGCCACCTTAGCATCCATTATACAGATGTCATCTCCTAAGATGGCATACTTCTTAAAGTAAGCGCCAGGGTACACCTGTTGTGCACAATACCAGATCACCAAGTGATGTGATAAAGTGAACAGTGGCCAAGAAGAGGGAACTTTGGGAGTTTTCGAAGAAAGGGCACGCTGAAAGGAAACTTAGAGAATACATGATGCACATAATCTCCAATCTTCTTATCAAACAGCCTCTCTACCATCCTCGTTTGAATAAGGAGCGGCCACCTATCTGTTGCCGACTTCAAATCAAAAGAGTATGCAACGCTATTCCCCTTTAGCTTATCAAAAGGACGGGTTTGATTAAACGTCCCATCCATACCATAGGGATAGCCTTCAACGATCTCATTAAGAAATCGTTAAGAGGTTTTAAAGCGCGTTGGAGGACATAGTTGCCAATAGCAAACAACCTCCTCTTGCCAGCTCCCGCATCAGTAGAGAAAGCGATCCTTCCTGTGCTGTGTTATTATTCCAGGATTGGGACTTATTTACCATAGGAAGTAGTCCAATCTTTTTCAAACTTCCACCCAACGTTTAAGACATCCTGAAGACGTTCAGTCATCTTATCTGAAGCAACAGCAAGAATCAGTGTATGGTACGACTAGAGCTTTGAGGCTTAAAAAGAGAATAGAGAAGAAAATGACGTAAGAGAAGACGTTGCTCCGACTTTCCATAAACCGAGACGAAGGTGATTGAGGAGGCTAATAAAAAATGGAGTGAGTGTCTAGTTGGCTACAAAAGCTTCCTTTCTATGCTGTTAACTCCATTGCGCATCAAATTTTGGATTCAGAAGGATTAACCAAGGTGATCTACCACGAGGATGGTTTCCACTTCTTGAGGTTCTTTAGTGATGATGCTAGAAGAGCTGTTCTGGAAGGAGGGCACTGGTTGTTTTGTAGTTAGACCAATTATCCTGACATTCTGGCATCCCAAGCGTATTCTAACCAAGGAAACTCACAGATGGATTCCCTTGTGGGTGAAGATACTGATAAATCTCACGAATTGGATTCGAACCAATATCAAGCTACTTTCCCTTTAGTAGATCGTGAGTGGGTCTGTCGTCCGCCTCGTTATAGTCCATCTATAGAATAAATAGCAAGCATTTCAAAATTCAAATGGTGGTCCTCGTATATATATACTTTGGTCATAGTGCAGTTGGTATTGGGAGGGAGCTTCACAGCTTCTAAAAAAAAAATGGGTAGGTAATCGTTTGCTTTGCTTTGGTTTGGCTTGTTTCCGGGGAATCCGCCGCTTCCCCTTATTTATGCCTTTTGCTGCTCCACAATGCTCTCTCCAAAACGAAAGTGAAAGAAGCCCGCGTACCCACTCTTCTTTCCCCCCATTGCTGGGGGCCTCGTCCTCTTCCTCAGGTAGGAGAGACTACACCTTTCAAAAGAAAAGGAGAAACTTAGAAAACAAATAGAATCAAAAAGGCCATCATTAATGCGAACAAGGCAATAGCCTCGGTTAGAGCAAAGCCCAGGATTGCATATCCGAATAACTGTTTTGCCAATGATGGATTTCTTGCCACGGAATGAATTAAGGAACTGAATACGTTTCCAATACCTACAGCAGCTCCCGCTGAAGCAATTGTAGCAGCTCCGGCACCCATTGATTTTGCACCTTCTAACATCTCGAATGGAGAAAGTCTCGTCACGCTTTTTCATTCACGATTTTATGTTCTCGTCGCTTCTTCCCCTCGTTCCTTTTCTCTTGGACATCTCACTTAAAATGCAATCAATGCATTCATTCTTTTCGATCTTATACTCAGATAGACTGAACACGAACCCAATTTTCATGAATAAAGAAAGGGATAAACAACGACATCTGTGAACTCGGGTAGGCTTAGGGCATACCTCTGCCCTAAGCTAACAGCTTTCTTCTCTTATGTATGTAATAGTTAAAAGATCGCTCCTATCCTAAATGCAGCCGTGTGATCTTATATACGATACCACTAGACTCTATGTAACTTCTATTTCGAAAAAAGTATGTTATGTATGCGGATCTAATTCCTCTCCCCGGCTCCCGCTCTGCACCTTCTTAATGGTTTAAAGAAATAGAAGTAAATACCCGCTTTAGCTTGAGAAAGGTGCCAATCCTGATTATTGATTGTACGATATTACAGTATAGTAAGAAAGAAGAGAAGGCGAAAGAAAGAAGGATAAGAAATTGGATCCACTACCCTTCGTAAGGTAAGGCAGTTCACTCTATCTGGTACATCTACTTCCTCTCTCTGCCCTATCTGTCACTCCAGGTACTTCTGCCTCTTTGTTCTTTGATTCTGCTTGCTGCAATCCAATCATATGACTTCATCTTCATCATTTTTGAAAGGATTTTATTTAGTTTAGTAAGAGTCTCTCTTTCTTTTCTGGTCTCAAGCTTGGAAGTGAGGCTAAGGTAAGGGTTTTCCTTTTTTATGTCCATTATATTATATTATATTATGTCTAGCTCTCTCTTAGCTATCAGTCGAAGGTAAGGTACTTTACTTAGTTAGCCCATTCCTTCGAGGAGCCTAAAGCCTAATCAGTAATCCCTTGAGTAAGGGCCGAATACCTTTCATCCTAGCTAGTAGTCCAGCCATTCCCTTACCCTTAGTAAGCGGCTTTCTTCTTCTTTCCTGTGGTATCATTGCCAAGTCTTGAAATTGTTCTAGCTGTCTATCTATAGTTATAGTGTAAGTGCCCATTTCCTTTGCCTGGACTTCTTCGCAGTCAGGTTTTTTTACCTCGTGAGTCTTCCATTCCGTCTTTAGGTCAGTCTTCGATTCGGCCTGAAGGGAATGCTGGTATAAGAACCCCGCATGGCAGTTCGGAATTCCTCTGGCTGTCTTCCATTCGTTCATTTCTTTCGTAGAGCGGGGGGATAGGTCTTCCGTGTGGAGAACCATTTCCATAGCACTTAGTCGTAGAAGTTTCAATTCACCCCTCTTACATTCAACAGAAGCAATAGCAAAGAAAGCAGCAAGAGTGGAGAGAACAAGCTCTTCAAGCTCAGCTTCGGCAACTCGAGAAAGCAATTCAGTTTGTGAGGAACCTTTATATACGTCGCCATTTGACGATCTGTCTGTTCAGGCAGGTGCCAAGGAATTTAGTAAGGAATCAGAGAAGGGGGAAAGCAACGTCAAAGACTGAGGGAAATGAGTTCCGAGACTCATCTAAGTTCCCATCGGCCGTTTGAAGCCACGGGATGGGGAAAGTCAGAATAGAAGCTACAAGCAAATATCCCAATAGGCGCAAGGAGCTGAAAGGCACTGTCCCGACAGGGGCAGGAGCGAAAGGCCACTCGACAAGAGGTCTCAGAGCGAGCCCTATGGTATGGCTAAGCTCCGTTCATAGCCTGGGAAAACCACTGACGATCTTTCTTTAGTAGGTCGTCTATTCGCCTTTCGGCCCCTAACCCTAAGGCTAACAGCTCCTTCTTTCCTCTGTCTCCTTTGCCCTTCGCACCTTAGAATATAGAATAGAAACTTTTGAATCCCCTCTTTCGATTAATTAAGATATAGGACGGACAAGCCAAAGCCAACGCGTCAAAGTCAAGTCAGGTTCAGCAATCGACGTAACTGGTTCAAATACCAGAAGCTAGGTCATAGAAGGTAGATTCGATTCGACAATCTTAAGTAGTGGAGTCAGCCCTTTGCCGGGATACGATACTGTCAGCCTCAGCTAATCACTAGCTTCTGAAATTAAAATATCGTCTTCAAAGATGAGTCCGAGTGTGAGTCTGTGCGGGCAATCCATTTTTTTTCTCCTCACCCGAGAGGAAGGAGCTAGCTGTGAATCTGCCTCATCGTATTTTGATTCTAGTCCATCGTGATTTGAAGAGATTTCGATTTCGTTCTTTTTGTCTATTGAAAGGCGTACTTCCTCTCATTCTCATGGATTCATTCCGGGGAACGAGGCCAAGGAGCCCCCGTTAGCAGTCAAGGTGTCTGAAGCCAGGGATTGGCTCTAAGAGAAGGTTTATAGGGGACTTAAAAGAAGAGAATGCGAAGTTGAGGGAGGTTGTTGGAAAAACCGCTCTTTTAGCCCTATAAGATAGGGGCTTCTAACAAGGATCCATAAAAGAAGTACAATCCTTACCTTTTTTCTTTTCATCCTTAGCGCCTCGGTCTAGAGAACTCCAATATTTACGGATAGGGACTTCCAATTTGTAATTAGCCTTGTCTTGACTAGCCTAGTAGCTCTGGTTGCTGAACTATTGATGAAGGCTTGTCGTAGATCAGCTTTTTGACTACCGGAGATGGCTTTATTGCCATTTCTTTCTTCGCCGACCCGCCTCCCGCTTAGAGCATGAAAGGGGAGAAGGAAGAAGTCTTACCTGAGTCAGCCTTAGGCCTTAGGGGAGTCACCTTCCGATCCGGATTCAATGATTAAGGAGTTTTAGTGAACACCCGGTGAAATGGATTTAGGAAAGCACGTGCCATCCTTGGTTCTTGCTCCAGTTGTCGGACTAGGAGCAGCTATATCATCCGCAGCAGATCTTATAGAGGAAGAAGCTGTTGATGCTTTTGGACGTCTTTCACGAAGGCTATAAGCATCGATCTTGCCTTGGTGTTGACCCGAGAGCCCTTTCTTCTTCTTTTGCGGCAGGAGCGCAGTCTGAACTTAATTTATTCAAAAACCCTTCTTGCTAGACTTTCCATATTGCTAATCTCGAG